ATAAAGTAAGCTAAACTAAAGCTAGTGGGTTCATACCCCAAAAATGAATTAATTTCCTTTATTAATAAAAAATAAAATTATTTTTTTTTGATTTTTAATAATTTCTATTATAATAGCTTTATCTTCTTCGTTTTGATTTTCTTTATGAATATCTTTAGAAATTAATATAATAATATTTATTCCATTAATAAATTCTAAAAATTTTCTTTCCTCTAATAGAATGCTTTTTTATTACATCATTCAATCTTTATCCTCTTCTTTATATTTTTTTTCATCAATTATTTTTTCAATTTATTCTAATAATATAATAATTTTTATTATAACAATTTCTATATTAATTAAATTAGGATCTGCCCCTTTTCATATATGATTCCCTCAAATTTCTGAGGGTCTAAATTTTATATCATTTTTTGTTTTATCTTCTTTTCAAAAAATTATTCCTCTTCATGTAACTTCTCTTATTATAAATAATAATAATTTAATTCCTTTTATTATTTTATCTAGAATTATAGGATCTTTAGGGGGATTAAATCAAATTTCATTTAAAAAAATTTTAGCATTTTCTTCCATTGCTCATCTTTCTTGAATTTTAACTTTAATTTCATTAAAACAAAATTTTTGAACAATTTATTTTTTAATTTATTCTATTATTTTAATAAAAATTACCTTTTTTCTTAATAAAAATAATTGCTTTTCTATTATTCAAATTAACTCAATAAAAATAACTTATATTTTTAAGTTATTTTTATTTTCATTTTTTATATCATTAGGAGGAATTCCTCCTTTTTTAGGATTTTTTATTAAATTAATTTCAATTTTTTTAATTTTTAAAATATTACCTTTAATTCTTATATTTCTTATTATATCTTCTTTAATTAATGTATACTTTTATATACGATCTTTTTTTCCTTTAATACTAAATACAAAAACTTTAACAAAAACATTTTTAATTAATGTTAATAATTTTTCTTTATTTTTCTTTATTTTTAACTTTGCTGGAATTATTTTAATTTTCCCAATAATTTCATTTATTTAAGATTTTAAGTTAATAAAACTATATACCTTCAAAGTATAAAATAATTTTAAATTAAATCTTAGAAATTCTTCTTTAAATTTGCAATTTAATATTTTATATATAAAATATAAGATTAAAATAGTAAAAGAATTTAATTCATAAATAAATTTACAATTTATTGCTTTAACTTTCAGCCATTTTACCGCGATGAATTTTTTCCACCAATCATAAAGACATTGGAACTATATATTTAATTTTTGGAAGATGATCAACAATAGTAGGTATATCAATAAGAATTTTAATTCGAACTGAATTAGGACAACCTGGTTCTCTTATCGGAAATGATCAAATTTATAATGTTATTGTTACAGCACACGCTTTTATTATAATTTTTTTTATAGTAATACCAGTAATAATTGGAGGATTTGGTAATTGACTTGTGCCTCTTATATTAGGAGCACCTGATATAGCTTTTCCTCGCATGAACAATCTTAGATTTTGATTATTACCACCATCTATTTTTCTTTTATTAAATTCATCTTTAGTGGAAAGAGGAGCTGGGACAGGATGAACTGTTTATCCTCCTCTTTCTTCAAATATTTCCCATTCAGGAGCCTCAGTTGATATAGCTATTTTTTCATTACATTTAGCTGGAATTTCTTCAATTTTAGGTGCAATTAATTTTATTACTACCATTATTAATATACGATCCCCAGGGATATCTTTAGAACGTATACCTCTTTTTGTTTGATCAGTTTTTATTACTGCTATTCTTCTTTTACTTTCTCTCCCAGTCCTTGCTGGAGCAATTACCATACTTTTAACAGATCGAAATTTTAATACTTCATTTTTTGACCCATCAGGAGGGGGTGATCCTGTACTTTATCAACACCTTTTTTGATTCTTTGGTCATCCAGAAGTATATATTTTAATTTTACCAGGATTCGGAATAGTTTCACATATTATTTGTTTTCATACAGGAAAAAAAGAACCATTTGGAACTTTAGGAATAATTTATGCCATATTAGCTATTGGATTTCTTGGATTTATTGTGTGAGCTCATCATATATTCACTGTTGGAATAGATATTGATACACGAGCTTATTTTACCGCAGCTACTATAATTATTGCTGTTCCTACGGGAATTAAAATTTTTAGATGACTTGCTACTTTACACGGCTCTAACATTAACTATAACTCATCTATATTATGAGTTTTAGGATTTGTATTTTTATTCACTTTAGGGGGATTAACAGGAATTATTTTAGCAAATTCATCAATTGACATTATTCTTCACGATACTTATTATGTTGTAGCCCATTTCCATTATGTTTTATCAATAGGAGCCGTTTTTGCAATTATAGGTTCTATTACTCATTGATTTCCGTTGTTTTTTGGAATAAATTTTAACTCCCTTTGATTAAAAATTCAATTTTTTTCTATATTCTTAGGAGTTAATATAACATTTTTTCCTCAACATTTTCTTGGATTAAGAGGAATACCACGACGATATTCAGACTATCCAGATTTTTTTACTAAATGAAATTTAATATCCTCATTAGGAAGTATAATTTCTTCTTTAAGAGTAATTTTTTTCTTAATTATTATATGAGATGCTATTTCATCAAAACGAATTATTTTAATTTCTCAATTTTCTAATTCATCCAATGAATGACAATTAAACTTTCCTCCTTCAGAACATACATTTAATCAAAACAATATTCTTATCAAATAACTAATGATGTCATGATCAAATATTTCATTTGCCAATAGAAACTCCCCTATTATAGAACAAATAATTTTTTTCCATGATCATTCAATAATAATTATTTTAATAATTACAATTATTACATTATACATAATTATTAATATTACTATAAACTCTTTAACTTCCCGTTTATTAATAGAAGGTCAAGAAATTGAAACTATTTGAACTATCATCCCAGCAATTACCTTAATTTTCATTGCATTACCATCTCTTCGCCTCCTTTACATAATAGATGAATCTTTCTCACCCTCCTTATCAATTAAAATTCTAGGCCATCAATGATATTGATCTTATGAACTTTCTGACTTCAACATTGAATTTGATTCATTTATAATCCCTTCCTCAGAATTAAATAATTTCTCCTTTCGTTTATTAGACGTAGATAATCGATTAGTAATTCCATTTAATTCTCAAATTAAATTCTTAATTTCATCAAGAGATGTAATTCATTCTTGATCTATTCCTTCTTTAGGGATTAAAATAGATGCTATCCCAGGACGTCTTAATCAATCTTTTTCTATTTCTTATCGCCCTGGGCTTTTTTTTGGCCAATGTTCAGAAATTTGTGGAGCTAATCATAGATTCATACCTATCTCCGTAGAAATTACTTCGCCTCAAAATTTTATTAAATGACTAAAATCATTTTCATTGAATGGCTGAAAATTTTAAGCATTGGTCTCTTAAACCACTTTATAGTGATAATCACTTTCAATGAAAAAACTAGTTAAATTAATAACAAAAGAATGTCATTCTTTAATTACCACTAAGTGTTTTTTAATACCTCAATTATTTCCAATAAATTGACTATTATTAACCATTTTATTTTCCTTAATAACTATAATTCCTTTTATTTTAAATTTCTTTACTCCATTAATAATAAAAAAATTTTTTTGTTTTAAAAACAAAAAAATTAATTTCAATTTCAAATGATAATAAATATTTTTTCAATTTTTGACCCATCCACATCTAAATTTTTTAGATTAAATTGAATTTCAATTTTTTCTTTATTTTTAATTTACCCCTCACTATTTTGAGTTATTCCTTCTCGCAATCAAATAATTTGAAAAAAAGTTTTAAATGCAATTATTAAAGAAATAAAAAGAAATTTATCTTTTGAAAAACAAAAATTTTCAATAATATTTATTTCAATTTTTGTTTCAATTATTATTATAAACTGCTTAGGATTACTTCCATATGTTTTTACCCCTACAAGACATATTATTATATCAATAATAATAGCATTTCCTCTATGAATTAATTTAATATTAAAAGGATGAATTTCATCAATAAATAAAATATTTATTCATCTCGTTCCAATAGGATCCCCTTTATTTCTTTCTTCATTCATAGTAATTATTGAATCAATTAGAAATATTATTCGTCCTATTACCTTATCTGTTCGTCTTTCAGCTAATATAATTAGAGGGCATCTTTTAATCCATCTTTTATCTTCTTTACCTTTTCAATCACCAAATTTATTTTTAATTATTTTTCCTATTTCAATTATATTAATAATTTTAGAAACAGCAGTTGCTCTTATCCAAAGATATGTTTTTATTACATTATCTTCCCTTTACACAAATGAAATTTAAAAACCTATGATATTACATCCTTTTCATATAGTAGAAAAAAGCCCTTGACCCTTTTTTAGTTGTATTTCATCCATTTTAATCACAATTAGAACTATTTTAACATTACATTACTTTTTTTCTCTTATATCTATTTTAGCTTTAATAATTTTAATTCTTACTTTATTTCAATGATGACGAGATGTATCACGAGAAGCTTCTTTTCAAGGTCATCATTCATCTTATGTAGTGTGAGGTTTAAAAATAGGAATAATTTTATTTATTATTTCAGAAATTTTTTTTTTCTTATCGTTTTTCTGAGCATTTTTTCACAGAAGTTTATCCCCTAACATTGAAATTGGATCTATATGACCACCTCAAAATATTATCCCTTTCAATCCATTTGAAATTCCTCTTCTTAACACAACTATCCTTATTTCTTCAGGAATTTCAATTTCATGATCTCATCATAGAATTATTAATAATAACTTTAAACAAAGATTTAATTCACTTTTAATTACTATTATTTTAGGTATTACCTTTACTTTTCTTCAAAGATGAGAGTATATAGAAGCCCAATTCTCCATAAGTGATAGAATCTTTGGTTCTACTTTCTTTATAACAACTGGATTTCACGGAATTCATGTTATTATTGGCACAACATTTTTAATTATTTCTCTTTTACGAATCAATAAAAATTTAATTTCATCTTCTCATCATTTTGGATTTGAAGCAGCCGCCTGATATTGACATTTTGTAGATGTTGTTTGATTATTTTTATTTACATTTATATACTGATGAATTTTTTATTTAATTAGTATAAAAAGTACATTTAATTTCCAATTAAAAAGTTTTTTTTAAATTAAATAATTAAAATTAGTTTTATCATTTTAATTCCATTAATTATTATATTTATTTCTAATTACATATCAATAAAAAGATTAACTGATAAAGAAAAATTATCCCCTTTCGAATGTGGATTTGACCCATTTTCTATGTCCCGGATACCATTTTCATTAAAATTTTTTTTAATTTCAATTGTTTTTTTAATCTTCGATATTGAAATTGTAATTATAATCCCCTTCCCTTTAATTTTTCAAAATAAAAATATTTTTATTATAATTAATTTTACTATTATTAATATAATAATTTTATGAGGTTTAATTTATGAATGAAAAAAAGGATTGCTAGAATGAATAAAATAAAAAGAAAAGTATTTAAACATATAAAATCTAAATTGCAATTAGAAATTGAAATTTTTCCTTTTCTAAAAATAAAGCGATATAAATTGCCATCAGTTTCGACCTGATTTTAGACGAAGTCTATTTTTATTTTAATAGAAGCCAAAACCCCCCGAGGCTATTCACTGTTAATGAATATAATGATTATATCCTATTAAAAAGATTAACCTATAGACTTCTAATCTATTAATAATGTTTTTTCATTTAATCTTTTTTTAATTTTCATAGTGTAAATTAACACTTAACATTTTCGTTGTTAAAATGATTATTTTCTGAAAATATTCTTAAAAATTATTTCTTTACATTTTCAATGTAATATTTTGCTTTATAAACTATAAGAATATAAAATTATTAATAATAATACTAACCTTAAAAAAAAAAGAAGTATAGATCTAAGAAAATTATTTCTTAACCAAGTTACTCACAAACTTCTATTCTTAAATAAAAAAGAAACACCTCTTGGACCTAATTCTTCGACTCACTTTCAATCATTTTCAGTAAAATTTCTTATTTTTTTAAATATATTTAAAAAAATAAGAGATGACATAAAAGATATAAATCATATTCTTCTTATAAATAAATATACATTTTTTAAAAAAAAACCTTTTATTTTATTAATAAAAAAAAGATAAAAAATGTAAAAAGAAAAAATAATTAACAATAAATTGAAAATTTTAGAAAAGTTTGATATTACTAATATTTCTTCATTAGTAAATATTACTCACGACATCATTCTACCAGATAATAATACTATTACTCTTAAAAAATAAATTGGATAAATTATTTTTGATTCATAAGAATTCTGCCTAAACCTTTGAATAAAAATTCCTTTCCAAACAATATAATATATTATTCGTATTCTATAAAGAAACGTTAAGGATGTACTAACAATTACTAAAATTAATAATATTATATTACTTTTATTTATATAAATAAACTCTAATATTAAATCTTTTGAATAAAATCCCCCTACAAAAGGAAAGCCAAATAACGATAATCTTGCTAATCCTATGCATCTTCCTACTAACGGGCTGAAAGAAAAAAACCCCCCCAAATAACGAATATCTTGAATTCCCCCTAATCTATGAATTACTAATCCAGCACAAAGGAATAATATTGACTTAAATAAAGCATGTATTAACAAATGAAAAAAAGCAAATTCTATTTTTCCTAAAGATAAAATCAATATAATTAATCCCAACTGCCTAAGAGTTGAAAAAGCAATAATTTTTTTTAAATCTATTTCTGTATTAGCTCCAATACCAGCCATAAATAAAGTCATTATTGAAATAATTATTAAAATATTTGAATAAAATTTAAAATTAAAAATAATATTAAAACGAATAAGCAAATAAATTCCGGCAGTCACAAGAGTAGAAGAATGAACTAAAGAAGAAACTGGAGTAGGGGCTGCTATAGCTGCAGGCAACCAAGCAGAAAAAGGAATTTGAGCTCTTTTAGTTAACCCAGAAATAATAATAAAAATACCACAAATTTTTAAAATATATTTAATTCTAAAAAAATCTATTCTTCCATAATTTATTAAAAAAATAATAGATATTAAAATAGTAACATCCCCGATACGATTTATTAAAACAGTAATTATTCCTGAATTATAAGAATTAATTCTTTGATAATAAATTACTAAACAATAAGAAACTAAACCTAAACCATCTCAACCTAAGATAATTATAATTATGTTAGGAGAAACAATTAAAAGCAATATTGAAAACACAAATAATAAAACCATTAGACAAAAATAGTTTTTTATTTTATCTATTTCTATGTATTTTTCTCTGTAAAAAATTACCATAGAGGAAATAAATATAACTACAGTTATAAATCTTAAACTTACTCAATCTAATAAAAAATAAATTTTTAAATCTAAAAATATAAAATCCAATAAAAAAATCTCTAACAAAACAATTTTAAAATAATATACAAAAAAAAGAAAACTTATTAATGACAATAGACTTCCTATTAGCAAAAAATATCCTCATTTTTGAAAAATTACTTAATGAATTTTCATCTATAAATCCACAATTTATAATTTTAATTTAAACTAATTAAGTAATTTATAAATTTTAAATTCAAATAGTAAACAAATCCATTTTAAAAATTCATAATAATAAAGGAAAAAAATGGAAAAAAATAATTGCATATTCCCGTACAAAAATATTTTTTACAGATCATAATACTCAGCCTTCTCCGTGATTTACATATCTAAACAAATATAAAGAATAACAAGCTCTTAAAAATGAAATTATTATTAAAGGAAATATAAAAATAATACTAAATTTTATTAAACTTCCTATTAAAAATAACTCCCCTATTAAATTCATAGAAGGAGGAGCAGATATATTAATAATAGACATTAAAAACCACCATAAAGACAAATTAGGAAAAATTTTTATTATACCTTTTAATAATATTACTCTTCGAGTAAAAAATCGCTCATATAAAATATTGCCTAAACAAAAAAGACCAGAAGAACATAAACCATGACCTAACATTATTAATAAGCCCCCATATGTCCCTCAATAATTTAAATTTATAAATCTACCTAATACTAAACCTATATGACAAACAGAAGAATAAGCAATTAACGACTTAATATCTGTTTGAAATACACATATTATTCCGACATATATTCCTCCAAAAATAGAAACTACTGCTAAAATATAACCTAATTCTATAACTTCTGACATGTAATAACATTTAAAACGATAAAGACCATAAATACCTAATTTAAGTAAAACAGCAGCTAAAATTATTGATCCCGCAATAGGTGCTTCCACATGAGCTTTAGGTAATCATAAATGTGTAAAAAACATAGGAACTTTTACTAAAAAACCAAAAACTATTAAAAAAAACAATATTCCTGTATTTTTTATTTTCATCCAGTCTAATAAAAAATAATTAAAGGAAAACTCTCTATATATTATCATTATTACTAATAAAGGTATTGAGCCTGTTAACGTATATAAAAGCATATATACTCCCGCCTGCAAACGTTCAGGTTGATTTCCTCAATTAAAAATCATTATAACAATAGGAAATAAAATTGATTCAAAAAAAAAAAAAAATATTAATAAATTTGTTCTAAAAAAACATATAAACAATAAAAATAAAATTAAATACAAATAAAATATAAAGCTTTTATTATTTATTAAATTTTCTTTAGATCTAGCAAGTATTATTAATAATCCAATTCAAATAGATAATAAAAATAAATTAATTCTTATTAAATCTCCCATTAATCTAAATAAAATTTGCCTTTCTCTTCCTTTTGCATACTGCACAAAATAAAAAATCATTATTATAAAAAGCAAAAAAAGCATTTCTATTCCAGTATAAAATGAAATCATTCAAAATATCAAAAATAAAGGAATTAAATACATTAACATTTTAATATATATATTGATATTACTTTATCATTTCCATAAAAAAAACTTATTAAAACTAAAAGACTTAATCCTAATCTAGCTTCTGCTACAATTATAATTAAATATACAATTACTAATAAGTATCTATTAATTAAAATTATAAAAATTATTATTATTATTAAACTTAAATATATAAATTCAAATCTTAATAAAACTGTTATTAAATGGAAACGATTTTTTAAAAAAGTCATAATACCTAAAATATATATAAAAAAAGAAATTTCTAACATTAGTTATAATAATTTAATTTGAAAATAATGGTTTTGTAAACCAAATTTGATTTGTCTTATAACTTCAGAAAAGATAAACTCTTTAAATATCCAAAATTTATGTACTTTATAAATATATACTATTTTCTGAAATTAAAATCATAACCTTTTTTATAATAATATTTTTTATATTTAATCATCCTATATTAATACTTTTATCAATTATCATAATTACCATTTGTTTATCATTCTTAATAATAAAATATTTAAAAATAACTTGATTTTCATTAATTGTAATTTTATTAATCCTAGGAGGAATATTAATTTTATTTTTATATATTGTTAGATTATTGCCTAACAAAAAAATACAAATTAGAAAAAAAACAATAATAATATTAATATTGATTATTTTACCAATTAAGTTTTCATTATTATTTGAGTCTTCCTTTTCATTTCTTATATCAATATTTTCATTATCATCTATAAATTTTATTATATTTATAATATTATATCTTATTATTACTTTAATAATTGTTATAAAAATTATAATATCATCATATTCCCCTTTAAAACTTCATAACTAATGAACTTTAAAAAATTCATTAATCCTATTTCAAATCTTCCCACACCCTCTAATATTACTTTCATATGAAATATAGGATCTTTATTAGGAATATGTTTAATAATTCAAATTTTAAGGGGGTTATTTTTAGCTATAAACTTCTCTAGAGACATTTCAACCGCATTTAATATAATATCACATATTATTCGCGATGTTAATAACGGTTGAATAATTCGTTCTATTCATTCTAACGGAGCATCAATATTTTTTATTTTTATTTATATTCATATTGGTCGAGGAATTTACTATTCATCTTTTTTCTTTATAAAAACGTGATTTTCTGGAACCTTAATAATTCTTATTTTAATAGCAACAGCATTTTTAGGATATGTTTTACCATGAGGTCAAATATCATTTTGAGGTGCAACAGTAATTACTAATTTATTTTCAGCTATTCCTTATATTGGAAATCAATTAACCTATTGAATTTGGGGGGGTTTTTCAGTTGACAATAGAACTTTAACACGATTTTTTTCTTTGCATTTTATTTTACCATTTATTTTATTATTATTAATAATAATTCATATTATTTTAATTCACGAAAAAGGATCTTCTAATCCCCTTGGAGTAAATTTTAATATTGACAAAATTCCTTTTCATCCCTACTTTACCGTTAAAGATATTTTAGGATTTTTTATTACTCTTTTTTTATTTTCTATTATTGTGCTTATTTTCCCCAATTTTCTTATTGATTCAGAAAATTTTAACTTAGCTAATCCTCTTGTAACTCCACCCCATATTCAACCTGAATGATATTTTTTATTTGCTTATGCTATTCTACGCTCAATTCCTAATAAATTCGGAGGAGTAATTGCTTTAATTATATCCATTTTTATTATTTTAACTTTACCTTTAAGAATAAACAATAAATTTTCTTCGTTTTTTTATTTGCCTTTAAAAAAAATTATATTTTGGGCATTAATTAATATATTTTTACTTTTAACATATTTAGGCTCTTGCCCTGTAGAATACCCGTTTATTTATATTAGGCAAATTCTTACTTTTTTTTATTTTATATTTTTCCTTATTATTCCTATATTATGACTTTTTAACTATATAAAGTATATATTTTGAAAATATAAAAAAAGGAATACCTTAAAAGTCTATATTCATTCTAAAAAGGATACAATTAATTCTTATAATTACAATTTTTAAAAAACAAATAAAAAAAATTATTAAAATGCTATAGGGTAAAATTACTTTTCAAGAAAGCATTATTAACTTATCATAACGATAACGAACTAAAGTACCACGAATTATAATAAATAATATTATTAAAATAATAACATTCAAATATAAAAAACCTATATAACCAAAAAATAAATTAGAAGTTACAACTCTTATTAAAATAATATTTCCATATTCAGCTATGAACAAAACAGCAAAATTTCAAGAACCATATTCAATATTAAATCCTGATACTAATTCTGATTCACCCTCAGACAAATCAAAAGGACTTCGATTAGTTTCAGCAAAACATGTAACCATTCATAAAATAAACAAATTAAAAAATCCCAAAATAATCATCCAATACTCCTGAAAATTTGCAATTTTTATTATATTATAACTACCACATAAAAAAATTAAAATAACAATTAAAAAAGAAAACCTTACTTCATAAGAAATAACCTGAGCTACTCCTCGATAAGCCCCTAATAAAGAATATTTAGAATTTGAAGCCCATCCTCCTAATAAAATTACATAAACACTAAGTCTTGAAACACATAGCAAAAAAATTAAACCATAATCAATTAAAATTTGATTATAACTCCATTTATATAAAAATCAAAATAACAATATTAAAATTAAAGAAACTATTGAAGAAAACACATATAATAATATATTTATATAAAATATAAAACTTATTTCTTTTCTAAATAACTTTAAAGCATCTCCAAATGGTTGAAAAATTCCTAAAAATCCCACTTTATTGGGGCCTTTTCGAATATGAATATATCCTAAAATTTTTCGCTCTAATAAAGTGAAAAAAGCTACACTAACTAATACACACAAAATTAAAAAAATAAACCTAATTAAAGAAATCACTTTTAAAGGATAAAAATCATACAGGAAGCTTAAATTCCTTGCATTATAATTCTGCCACTTTAAATTAATTACTAACTGGATTTCACCCCTATTCAAATTCTAAATTTGATACAATTTTTCTGCCAAATTAGTTTATTTTTTTTTTTGAATTAAAACTAAATGATTTAGAATTTTTTATTCCTTTCGTACTAAAAAAATTATTTTTTAAATTAAGATAGAAACCAACCTGGCTTACGCCGGTCTGAACTCAGATCATGTAGGAATTTAAAAGTTGAACAAACTTCTTATTTTAACTTCTTCACCAAAAAAGAATCCTAATCCAACATCGAGGTCGCAAACTATTTTATCTATATGAACTATCCAAAATTATTACGCTGTTATCCCTAGAGTATTTTTTTCATTTAATCGTTATTAACGGAACAAATTAATTTTATAAAAAAAGATCCTTATTCTTTTTCCATCACCCCAATTAAATTTACTAATTAATATAAAAATTTATTAATAAATTAAAATTCATAGGGTCTTCTTGTCCCTAAATTTTATTTTTGCTTCTTCACAAAAAAAATTAAATTCAATTTATTTAACAAAGAAAGCTAATAATTGTTAAATCATTCTCTTAGCGCCCATTTAAAGCCTTATTTCAATACCTTCGTATAGTCAAAATACCACAGCAATTTAAAATTCATTGAGCAGAATTTACATTTTATTAACATCAAAATGAAATGTTTTTGATAAACAGTCAATTATTATAGTTTTGCCGAGTTACTTAAAATTAAAATTTTCAATATAAATATTTATTACATAATCTTATTAATTAAATGAAATTTTACTAATTTTTTTATAATTTTATTAAAATTAAATTAATTTAATCATTAATTTATTCTAAAATCTTTATTAATTTATAATTCTTTACTAAAAGAAATAGAAAATTTTATTCCTTAATTATATTTTTTAAACATTTTTAAGAAAAAAATTATGAGATTATCCCCACAAATCTTAATTATTCTGTTTAAAAATTATTAATTAAAAAATAATTTGATATATAATCATATTTTCATAACCAGATATAATGGAATATGAATAAAATTTCATTTCTATTAAAAATTTAATTTTTATAATTCCACATAAAAAATAATTTTTAATAGATCATTTCCACTTCGGGAAATGAAAATACTTTAAAATTTTTAAAAAACCCTTATACAAAAGGTACATAAAACTTACTTTTTTATTTTTAAATTATTTCATAATTTTAAAAAAATATCCTTCACAGTACAAAAATTTTAATATTCTTTATTAAATAAACATTTATATAATCCTTTTTAATTATAACCTTAAAAAAAATAAACTTAAAAAAATATTAAAATGGTTATAAAAACAAATTTTCATTGTAAATGAAACATCTAATGATTTCATTTTAAAAAACACTTTCCAGTACTTTTACTTTGTTACGACTTATCTCTATAAAGAGAGCGACGGGCGATATGTGCATATTTTAGAGCTTAATTCAAATTATCATAATATTAAAAATTTTACTTTTAAATCCTATTCAACTTTTCATTTTAACTAATTAAATATATTCATTGTAATTCACTTCATTCATAATTTTTTATTGCACCTTGACTTAATATATTTTTTATTAAAAAAAACTTTAAATATAACCATTTAATATAATTTAACATAGTGGTATACAAATTGACTTTACTAAATTATGTAAGATTCAGGCGTTTTATCCATTACAGAGCAAATTCCTCTAAAAAGCTTAAAATACCGCCAAAATCTTATGTTTTCATAAATTTTATTTACTAACAACATTAAGCTTAAAATAATAGGGTATCTAATCCTAGTTTAATTAATAAATTTTATTAAAATCAAAATAAACTTAATAAAGAAATAAATTTCACCTTAATTATCTTTTAAAATATTAATATCTTTTTTTTATTAATTTTAATATAAAAAAATATATTTACTTGTATAACCGCGGCGGCTGGCACAAGTTTAGCCAAATATTTTATATAAATTTCTATTTTTAATTTTTAAAAAAAATTATAAAAATATCTTCTATTTAAAATAAATTTACATTATAAAATATAAAGAAAATTTAATAAATTTTTTTATAAAACTATATTTAAATTTTATCTTTTTCTTCTTTTTTTTTCTTTTAAGAAGGAAAAGATATAGTTAAAATTAAAACTCATTCCTATTCGTCTTTTTTACTTATCAAATTGAATATAATTAACATAGAATTTCCCACGAGGGAACAATGTTTCAGATTTTATCTGAAATTGACTAGAAGTGTTATTGTCACTTCAAACTTTTTTTTGAATATTAAAATGTCATGATACCATGTCTTAAATCAGATTTATATATTTAATAATGACAAATATATGTAATTTTATGATTTGCCCCTTAAATTTTAATAAATGCTTCATTATTTTCCTAAAATAAAATAACGCACTTTTTTAAAATTTAAGTTGTTTTTAATAAAATGCCTGAAAAAGGATTATCTTGATAGGATAAATTATGTAATTATTTACTTTTATTAGTTTTAATAATTAAAAATTATTTCTTATAAAATCAAAATTTATTGTGCATTATACACCTAAAACTAT